CAGTTACCATAGGGAACATATAGTGAATATTTAGAAAAAGGTTTATTTTTTTCTTTCTCTTGTTTGAGAGAAGTTGTGAATATTATTGTAGTTCTTTAGAGTGAAAGAAGTTGGGACGAAGTTGTTAATAATAGATTACCTAGAGAAATAGGTAAAAGAAATTTCCATCCAAGATTTAAAAGTTGGTCCATTCTAAGTCTCGGTAAAGTCCATCTTGTTGCAATAGGAATGAACAAGAATAAATAAGTTTTAGCTAATGTAATAAAGATACCTATTATTGTTCCAAAGACTTTACCGGCTTTATTTATATAAATAAATCCAGGGACGAATATATACGGAATAGAAAAATTCCAACCCCCCAAGTAAAGAACTGTTACAAATAATGAAGAAACTAATAAATTAAGATACGAAGCAACGTAAAATAAACCAAATTTGATACCGGAATATTCGGTTTGATAGCCTGCTACTAACTCTTCTTCTGCTTCTGGTAAATCAAAGGGTAATCTTTCACACTCGGCTAGAGAAGAAATTAGAAAAATGATAAACCCTATGGGTTGACGCCACAAATTCCACCCCCAAAAACCATACTTTGATTGCGCTTCAACTATATCAACTGTACTTAAACTGTTAGATAATTATAGTCGATGATAACATCACTGCTCCATCGCTATTTCAGAACCGTACATGAGATTTTCACCTCATACGGCTCCTCAGAGGTCACAAATAAATCTAAAGAACCTTCGCTATTTTGGAATCTTGATATTTGATAGATAGGATAGACACCCTACCTAAGGTTCCGAATTAAACCAATGGAATTCTGTCTGCTATATTTTAATAAATAAAAAAGTGCTTCTGAATTTATCTTATCCTTTAAAGAATTTTTATTTTTCTTTGTTGATTAATAAATCCTTGAATAAAAAACTTTGTTGTAAAAATATCACATAGATATTTCAACCTATTTTTTGATTACGAAAAAAAAAAAAAGAATTAGACACGATATTAGTGTTCATAAATCATGACAACAATCTATAATCTATCTTTTTATTTAAATACAAATATGTATCCAGGAAAAAAAGATTTCTTTTTTTTTCAATTCCATTCTTTTCTTTCTCTTTTATTTCGTTCCTATTCTTCTTTCTCAGAAAAGGGGACTTTAACCAAAGTAAAAGATTACTTCGTTCTTGATATGATAGTTATTTATTTAATCAGTGGATAGGAACATACTCTGGATCGGAATCGTGGGGAGTACTTCTTTATCATTTCTACTAATTTAAAGTCCCAACTCAAATTCCCTTTCTGTACAGAAATATCCTCCTGGATAACTCCTATAAACTCCATTACGAATCCTTTGTGTATCTTGGTCTTCCTAACCATCCACCCGTTTTTGCTCAACCTTGCATTATGGTAATACATTTATAGTAATAGATATTAAAAACTCCATATGGTTGATCTTTTGAACCCGCTTCAAGTCATGATGACTAATCAACCATTCTTGGGGTAAACCGTCTCTACTACTTTTACTTAATTCTTGTACATAGGAAATGAGATTCAAACCTTTTACTTTACTGCAAATTTACATGCCGTTTTCTTTCACTCATCTAACTATCTGGTTTAATTTATCAATTCAAATGATGAATCAAAAAATGAAAAATTTAATTTATTAAACTTTCTTCCGAGAAAGTAAAGAAATTTGGGGATTTTTTACGGCTCACCGAATCACACGTAGAGATATTGATAATACACATAGAGTTAATGGTATTTCATAACTAATTGATTGGGCAGCAGCCCGTAAACCACCTAAAAAGGAATATTTATTGTTTGATCCATATCCTGACATAAGAAGTCCAAGGGGAGCAATACTTGAAATAGCGATCCATAAAAAAACACCAATACTAAGATCGGTTAGAACAAGGTTATAGCTAAAAGGAATTACTGAAAAACTGAGTAAAATGGATATGACTGCTATAGATGGTCCAATACTAAACAAACCAGCATCTCCTCTAGATGTAAGAATATTCTCTTTGAAAAGTAGTTTTGTACCATCTGCTAGGGCTTGAAGGATTCCCAAGGGTCCGGCATACTCAGGACCAATACGTTGTTGTATCCCCGCAGAAATTTCTCTTTCTAACCAAACAATTACTAGTACGCCAATTATAATTCCTAATACAAGAGCTAAAATAGAGACAAGGATCCATATGATTCCGTAGTGTTCTTTTAAGGATTCCAATCTGGAAAAGGAATTCATAGCTTTTATTTCTGTTGTATCAATTATCATTTCAACGATCAACTTCTCCCATAATGATATCTATGCTACCTAGTATTGTCATAATATCAGCCAATTTCATTCTTTTAACTAAATGAGGAAGAATTTGCAAATTGATAAAACCCGGCGGTCGGATTTTCCATCTCCAAGGAAAAACAGTCTGATCTCCTATCAAAAAAATTCCCAATTCTCCTTTTGGGGCTTCGACTCTCACATAAAGTTCTTGTTTCGATAATTCAAAAGTCGGAGAAGGTTTTTTACCAAAAAATCGATATTCAAAATCATTCCATTCGGGATCTTTTACTCTAACAAAACGCCGGGTTTCTAAATTTTCATAGGGACCCCCAGGGATTCCTTCCAGAGCCTGCTGAATAATTTTTATCGATTCTGTCATTTCACCGATTCGTACTAAATAACGAGCTAATGAATCCCCCTCTTTTTGCCATTGAACCTTCCAATCTAATTCGTCGTAACACTCATAGCGATCAACTTTACGAAGATCCCATTGTATTCCGGAAGCTCGTAGTATTGGTCCTGATAAACCCCAATTTATTGCTTCTTCTCCACCAATAATGCCTACGCCTTCAACACGTTCTAAAAATATAGGATTCCGTGTAATAAGCTTTTGATATTCAGTAACCCTTGTTAAAAAGTAATCGCAAAAATCCAAACATTTATCTATCCAGCCATAAGGTAGATCAGCAGTTACTCCTCCAATACGAAAATAATTATGCATCATTCGCATACCAGTAGCAGCTTCGAATAGGTCATATATTAATTCTCTTTCCCGAAAAATATAGAAGAAGGGGGTCTGTGCCCCAATATCTGCCATAAAAGGGCCTAGCCATAACAAATGAGAAGCTATACGACTCAACTCCAACATAATGACTCTGATATAGCTAGCCCTTTTAGGTACTTGAATATTTCCTAACTGTTCGGGTCCATTTACAGTTATTGCTTCTGTGAACATAGTAGCTAAATAATCCCAACGTGTTACATAAGGCAAATATTGTATAATTGTTCGGTTTTCCGCAATTTTCTCCATCCCTCTATGTAAATAACCCAATATTGGTTCACAGTCAATAACATCTTCACCATCTAGAGTAACGATGAGTCGAAGAACACCATGCATTGATGGGTGCTGAGGACCCATATTTACTATCATGAGGTCTTTTCTTGTAACTGGCGCAGTCATAAGTTTTTTATCGATTCATTCTTCCATGAATTGCTGAAAGTGAAAAGAAGTTTATCAAAATTGAAATGAATGAAAAAAATACCAAGATTCCGCAAATTAACGAGTTTTTCTTTCTCGAATATCCAACTGATCAATTAATTCTTTATAACGTACTTTATTTTTTTTTGACAAATAAGCCAGTAGTCGTTGACGTTTTCCCAAAATTTTCCGCAACCCCCTCTGAGATAAATAGTCCTTTTTGTGTAATTCTAAATGAGAAGTAAGTTTTCGTATCTTATTGGTAAAACTGAATACTTGAAATTCAACTGACCCTTTGTTTTCTTCTTGAGAAATAATTGAAATGAATGAATTTTTTACCATAAATTTATCCGCCCCTTTTTAGATTAGAGATATATATTTTAATGATCAGTAATAATAATGCTAGTCATTTTATTTTAATGCGATATAGATATATACAATAATCTAAATTTCTTTATTTATATTTATGGATTCCAAATTTTATCAATTATTTTATTTTTATTTTTTATTTAGATATTTTTATTTTTTATTTAGAAGTATGACGCATATATTTTTGAATTCAAAAAAGTGAACAAATTTAACCTCACCTCCGATTTACTAGATTAAAGATTTTGTTAATTCACTAAATCTAATTGATACATTATTAATTATTATCATTGGATTGGAATATAACACGGGGGCAGATGTACATCTGTTTGCTTTGATATATCTTCTATGGTAAAAGAAAAATGTAAGTTTTTAACCGCGGATACATATGTATCCTTAACATATTAAAACGACTGCCGTTATTGGTATTAAACCAATAACGATTAATACAAGCTAAATCTTCTAATCGATAATTAGGCCAAAGAAAAAACTTGAATTGAATTAATTCATTTTTATCTCTAATATTTTTTGTCCAGTTCTTGTTATAACATACTGGATTTCTATCCGCACCCTTACCACTTTTTGAATTGAAACAAATGAGAATTCTCAACTCTCTACGACGTCTAGATGATAAAATATTTTCAGGAACAAGCAAATAAAAATCATTTTTATCTCTATTTCTGATTCTTTTTTGATATTCTGAAATGGACTCATTAAAATGAGTCTTATCAATATATCCTTGTTCGTGGTATCTTTGATTACTTGTTTTGTATTTACTTTTATGAACCAAGGAAATACCTATGGTTTGATACATAATAAATTGTCCATCATTTTTTACAGACAGACGAGTGGGTTCGATAATAAAAAGTCCCTTTTTCATCAATTCTGGAAAAGTTAAATTGTGTTCAATCAATATTATATCCAAACAGAGTTCTCCCCGTTGAATCGAGGATATAGTAATTTTTCTTGGATTATTCAGTCTAAGCAGGAGACAATATACCTTGATATTATTGATTATTCTTTGATTCAAAGAATCATCCCATCTCAATTGAAAAAGCAAATAACGTTTCAGGAAGAGATCCATTTCTGCTTCCGTTTTACTTTTGTATTGTTTTTTCTTTTTAGGCTTTTTACTGTTTGATTCCGCATCATTTTCTTCAATACCCTTTTGTTGGTTTGATAGAACGGATCCAAGATTGCCTTGTCCTACGGGTTCTTCTTTATTTTTATTCTTTATTTTTTTATACCATCGAATCAAAAAATTCCTTTTTTGTTTTTCTTTTTCATTGGTGTTTTTATTCGTACTTGCCCCAAAATTTTCATTTTTATTCGAATTTAAAAAAAGAAATTTGCTTCGTATAATCCACGGTTTTATTTTATATACATTATATAGTTGTAAAAATTCTGGGAATAACCAAAGTTCCAAATTTGGTATTGGACGGTTTAGTATTTCTTCATTCATTCCCATCCAATCAAAAAATACCCTTTTGATATTTTTTTTTTTATCTTGATGAATCGTAAGATAAAAAAGATCTTTTTTATCAAATTTATCAACTATTTGGTAATTATTAGTACTTTGGTTAATCTTGGTATCGATTTGTATCCAGGTTTCAAGATCAGCTTTTTTTTTTAGATAAAATTTTAAGATTTTCCAATCAAAATATTTTCTATCTGCATTTTTTTCGATATATAAAAAACTGCCTTTTCCTAGATAACTATTGATAAGAGTACTCTCCAGGATATTAAAAAAGTTGTCTTTATGTATGGTAGAATTGTAAAAAAGCTCTTGGTTCTTATTTATTTCCAATCGTAATCCATACCTATAACTATAAATAGAAGAGGCCTTTTTTTTTTCAAAATTAAGGGATTTATATGATAAAAGGTCATATCTATTGTATTTTGGAAATTTTTCTTTTTCATTCAATAATGAATGTACTTCAGAAATATTTTCTTTTCTGTAAAATTTTAATTGGTCTTTCTCATATGACTCCCATTTATAAATTTTTTTTTTTTTAGTCATACAACGTTTATTAATTCTAATTTTATTCCGCCATCTTTGTGGTATTAATCTAGACCATCTAATCTGAGATAAATCATATTGATAATGTCCTCTTAACCATTTTTTCCAGTCATTCATTGCAGAATGATGAGGTTTTTTATGCCCTAATTCGGTCTGAAATATTCCTTGTGTTCCAAAAGAATCCTTTATTTCAGTCTTAAGAAATAAAGATGTTCCCTGATATTGAAGAACAGATTGTAATTTATACAAACTTCTTCTAACTTGGGCTTGAGATAACCTATAAAATACATATGCTTGTGACAAGCAGGATAAATCACTAAAAATATGTGAATTTTTTTTACTAACAATATCAAGTGACTTTTTTATAGTCGAAATAAAACGACTTGTATTTGGATTTTTTTTATTCGTTTTTTCTTGATCTTGATTTGGTTCATAAATGTATTGATCAATAATTTTTTTTCTTGATTCAAGAAAAAGTTGTGTATTGATTAGGGGAATATTAATGATAGATAAACAAATATCTATGTATATTTTTTCAATGAAAAATTTTATAAAAAAATGGAATTTATAGGTTAATCGAGCATTTCTTCTTTTTAATATTTGCCAAATTTTTTTTGGTGACTCTAATTTTTTAGGATTATAACTTCTTTTGTTAAGACTAATATTTATTGATGGAGTTTTTTTTTTTTTCTCTTTTGTAATTCTTTCTATTTGATTTCGAATTATATTGATTCTATTAGTCAGATCTTTCATTTTTTTTTTTGTCAGTGAAGATTTTGACCAAGCCGGAGATTGAATCTGACTAAACGATTCATCAATTATTTGATTTCTGATCAGAAAATCTTTTTTTTTTTTAGTTTTATTCGATTCATATACTTCTCTTAATCTAAACCTAAATAATAGAATTGTATTAAGTTCTTTTATTCGTTTTTTTATAAATATAACATTTTTCATAATCCATTTTTTTATTTCTTTTAAAACTTTTAGAAGTAATTTTGTTTTTCTTTTTAAAATCTTTAGAGCTAGAAAATATTTCTTTTTAAATTTTTCAATTTTTTTATTGAGCTCCTTAATAATGGGTTCAAAAAATGAGGGGCGCTTTCTAGGAGAACCAAAAGGAAGTTCAGCTTCCATTCCCCAAACTGTCAAAAAACAAAAATCAGATTTTTGCTTTTTTTTTTTCATTAGATCTCTAGGAGAGTTAGATCTCTGCCAAGGTTTCAGATGGAAAGGAAATAGAATTTTAATCTGAATACCATCTGTTACCCAATTTTGCGGAAATTCTGTTTCTGATAATTGAACACCATTATAGGTACATTTAACATGCATTTCTCTATTCCATTCCTGTAAATCCTCAAACCATTCTGGAAGTTGAAATAATAACATACGTCCAATATTTTTGGCTATTATCAACGAAGGAAATATCAAATATTTTCTAAGAATTGATTGAGTTATTAACATGTAACCTCTTATTCCTTGTGCAAAGGGAATGGTATCCCAGGCTTCTGCTATTTCTATCTGTACTATTTCTTTTCTTTTCTTCTCTTTTCTTTTTGTCTGCTCTGCTGCATACTCCCCAATTTGGACCTCTGCTACGCCCTTTATCCCCTTTCTAAAAAGGGGTTTCGTTAGTTCGAA